TATTTATCGCTCTCAGTCTTAGGAGAAAGGCGCATTCTTCGGATAGAAAAAAAAATGGAAAAAAAATCTACGCTTGCTGAAGGTGAAGTTTAAAACAATTAATTCCTTCTGTCGTGTATCCCCGATTAATGCAGCCTCATATGCTTCAATTTTCGATTTATAGTATTAAGCAAAAGGTTCTACCTATACCTATGGCTTAGGTCAACCCTACTCCACTAGTACCAATAGGCGGCATGATGGAAGAAGCACTACGCCTACGAATCAACAACACGAAAACTTTGTTAAAAATTATCCACTTCCTTATCGGGATCGGGACTAACAAGAATGGTTGGGACAAACAAACATCCATCTCGTTGGTATTTTGGATATCCGTATAACCATCGAAGACTGTTGAAGTGCCTAATTCCTGGAAATTAAGCGGCGTTGAGGACAAAGAAATTGTTGGAGTTACCATTTTTTTATCCAGTACCAATATACTTGATGTTAAGAAAAGACCTTTTACACTTTTACAGGAAGGTTGGCTAGAGATTTCGTGTAAAAACACTAGCCCTGCTCAGTTGATAATGAGAATATTTCAATCTTTTTTGATTCTATGTATTTTTATCATTATGCACATAAAGGAGGAGCCGTATGAGATGAAAATCTCACGTACGGTTCTGGAGCGGAGATTCTTCGAACTGAATGACGACCGTAACGGATGTCGGCTCAATCCGAAGGAAATTATGCGGAAGCTTTAGAGAATTATTATGAAGCTATGCGACTAGAAATTGATCCCTATGATCGAAGTTATATACTTTATAACATAGGCCTTATCCACACAAGTAACGGAGAACATACGAAAGCTTTGGAATATTATTTTCGGGCACTAGAACGAAACCCGTTCTTACCACAAGCTTTTAATAATATGGCCGTGATCTGTCATTACGTGCGACTATCTCCACTATAGAAAGAAAAAAAAAGAAAGAGCAAATCCGCTAAGAAATACTATAACTATAAAAAGGCTTTCTACATATATATTGTCCAAAACAACGATTTTTATCAGCTGTAGTAAAGAAAGAAACTTCATAGAAGTCGAAATATGAAGAAATAGATATGCCTAGATACTTTATATTCTATGGATAAAGGATCTAATTGATAGAGGAAGCGCCGTAAAGATCAATTAGAGAGGTTTTGAGCCGATACAATAAGAACTGCTTACTTAATATTATGATATAAAAGTATTATGATATACTATTATGATATACAAAGTTAGGAATCCACTTATGTAATAGAGTTGATCCCCTAAAATTTTGAGCAGCGGTGTAGTATCAGATCCCAAAGATAGTAAGTCTTTTCTTTCTTATGAAGAAAAAAAGTCTTTTTCAAAGATTCTATAGATTTCTATATCATATATGGAAAGTATATAATATATGAAACCGAGATAGTTACCTTTCAGAAAATTCGAATGAGAGTGGAAATGCTGATGCTTTATTCTTCGGAAGGTAGGAGAAAAGATAAAACTATAAAACGGATTCCATTTTGTATTAATAAAAATTCAAGTTTGAAACTCATGGAATTTAACACCCCTTTTCTTTTGGTTAACTCGCAAAAAAATGGAATAGATCGAATCTATTCTATAAGAAATCTCATTCAATTAGATATGGTCTATGATCTATTAAAAAAATGGGACACCAAAAGAATTGACTGGTGAGCCGTATGAGGCAGGAAACTCTCAAGTACGGTTCTAAGGGAAGGAGTTTACTCACCTATTCCGACCGCGGAGAACAGGCCATTCGACAGGGAGATTCTGAAATTGCGGAGGCTTGGTTCGATCAAGCCGCTAAGTATTGGAAACAAGCTATAGCCCTTACGCCTGGTAATTATATTGAAGCGCAGAATTGGTTGAAGATCACAGGGCGTTTCGAATAAGAACATTCTGTTTATTTTATTCGATTTTTTATTGTAATATTCTATTTCATTTTTGGAATATTATTAGTATTATTAGATTTAGAATTTTTTTTATTTCGATTTTGATTTTTTATTTGTTATAATTAATTGTTTGTTGTCTCTATCCCATAGAAAACGGATCATTTCTTTAGGAACAACCAATCAAAGAATTTCATTATATCCCTTCTAAGATCGTTCTATTTCGTTTGGTATTTCGTCGGTATAAACGATACGGGGATACAGTAGAGAATTCTATTTTTTTCTGCTATTCAAACTAATAAAAGAGACCTTCGAATGACTAAAGACTAAATTCAAAATGAAATATAAATACCAGTATGTCTCCTAGTAATGCTAACGATTGCTCATGTGGTTTGAAATAGAGTACATATTCATATCTTCTGACAGAAAATGAAAGTCGTTCCATCTAGGAACTTCTAATTGAGATATGAATACACTAATTTGCACAAAAAATTTTTTAACTTCAATTCAAAGTCCAGAAAAGGTTTTATAAGATTAAAAGGGTCCGTTGAGCGCCTCACTGCTATGTCATAATAGATCCGAACACTTGCCCCGG